ACTCCCTATCCCTATTAAGTATATATATACTCACTTAGGTATACTTAGTATAATATAACAATTATATATGAATTATAAGATATCTTTATAACAATATAAGGTTCAAATATAAAACAATAAATATAACAATAAATAACAGGTACAAATATTAAATCGAGGTACCCATTCTATGATAACTCTCAACAGTCTCCCCTCCATTTTTGTGCCTTTAGTGGGCTTAGTATTTCCGGCAATTGCAATGGCTTCTTTATCTCTTTATGTTCAAAAAAACAAGATTTTTTAGATACAACAAGGACAAATCTTATATATATATATATTTTTTTCAAGACTTACTTGGATCATAACACGGATATCTATTTAGTAAAATATGGTATAATATGCGGCTTCCTTCGGGCATAAGCTCTTATGTATGTGTAAACATGATAAATGAATTATAACTATTTTCAAATAGATCGGGATCGGGGAGAATTTCTGAAATGTAAAGTAAATATATCTATATGTATTAGGAAATCATATGAAAGGGATGTTATTATTTTAGTTTGGATCTAAGAAATTCGATGAATTATCCCTAAAGGTTCACATCATAATAGTGCTGGTTGATGAGAGTTACTTCGGAAACAAAAAAAAGTAAAAAAAAAATTATTTTTGTTATTCTACCAATTCCAATAAAATGCAACTAGGTCTAGTTAGAGTATGAGTTGGCGATCAGAACGTATATGGGTAGAACTTATAGCGGGGTCTCGAAAAACAAGTAATTTCTGTTGGGCCTTTATTCTTTTTTTAGGTTCATTAGGGTTTTTATTGGTTGGAACGTCCAGTTATTTTGGTAGGAATTTTCTATCTTTATTTCCTTCTCAGCAAATCATTTTTTTTCCACAAGGTATCGTGATGTCTTTCTATGGGATCGCAGGTCTTTTTATTAGCTCCTATTTGTGGTGCACAATTTCGTGGAATGTAGGTAGTGGTTATGATCGATTCGATATAAAAGAGGGCATAGTGTGTATTTTTCGTTGGGGATTTCCTGGAAAAAATCGTCGCATATTCCTCCGATTCCTTATGAAAGACATTCAGTCCATCAGAATAGAAATTAAAGAGGGTATTTATGCTCGTCGTGTCCTTTATATGGAAATAAAAGGACAAGGAGCCATTCCCTTGACTCGTACTGATGAGAATTTTACTCCACGAGAGATTGAGCAAAAAGCTGCTGAATTGGCCTATTTCTTGCGTGTACCAATTGAAGTATTTTGAAAAAAGGAACTGAAGAATGAATACTTTGCAAGAGATAAAAAACTCAAGAATCATCTTTTTTTCTATAGCATAACTTAACTGAAGTTTCTTCAGAACGCTTACTCGAGCCAAAGCAAACGTATATGAAACAATTCTAAAACTAAATTGTTTATGTCCACAATTTTTTTTATGCGTATGTAAATCCACTTAACTCAATTCAGTAACAAATCTAAATGATAGATTCATCATATATCAAAACAAAACATTTCATCATAAATCATAAAGTAAAGAATTTTTTTTTCTAAATATTTGATATTTTGATAGAACGGGAGTTCTTTCGTCTCGAAATCTGACTACTATTAATTTGAAGAGGGCTCTTTCTTATTCTATATTCTTTCTAAATTCAAGGACTAACCGCTGTACTGAATCACAAAAAAATCCGGAAATACATCGATGACTTGGAATAGAACTTATGCTTGATTTGTAATAGAACTTATGCTTGATAGAAATATTAGTATCATATAGAGTCGACGAATGAGGTGCGTTCATTAAAAATTTTAAAATTCACAGACGAAAAAATGGCAAAAAAGAAAGTATTAATTTCCCTTCTATATCTTGCATCTATAGTATTTTTGCCTTGGTGGATCTCTCTCTCATTTAATAAAAGTCTGGAATCTTGGTTTACTAATTGGTGGAATACTAGGCAATCCGAAATTTTTTTGAATGATATTCAAGAAAAGAGTATTCTAAAAGAATTCATAGACTTAGAGGAACTCTTACGTTTGGACGAAATGATAAAGGAATACCCGGAAACACATTTACAAAAGCCTCGCATCGAAATCTACAAAGAAACGATCCAATTGATCAAGATGCACAACGAGGATCGCATCCATACAATTTTACACTTCTCGACAAATATAATCTGTTTCGGTATTCTAAGTGGTTATTCTATTCTAGGTAATGAAGAACTTTTTATTCTTAACTCTTGGTTTCAAGAATTCCTATACAACTTAAGCGACACAATAAAAGCTTTTTCTATTCTTTTATTAACTGATTTATGTATAGGATTCCATTCGCCCCACGGTTGGGAATTAATGATTGGCTCTGTCTACAAAGATTTTGGATTTGCTCATAATGATCAAATTATATCCGGTCTTGTTTCTACTTTTCCAGTCATTTTAGATACAATTTTTAAATATTGGATCTTTCGTTATTTAAATCGTGTATCTCCTTCACTTGTAGTGATTTATCATTCAATGAATGACTGAAAAGT